GTAGTGGCTGCGGCGCGTTGAGGCACTTCTTCGACGGTTCCCGTACGCCCGGCCTGCCGGCCCGCTCTGAAGAATTCATGGGTCGGCAGGCGGGCGAGACAGAATGGGCGGGCACTACTAACCAAGCCAAGCCCAGTTCCCGCCGATAGGCGCAGGTAGCTTGCTTCCAAGCCTTGCCTTATATGATAGTTGTGGCCATGGCCCGAAGGAGCCTTAAGCACTTGTACAATGCTTCAAGTCAAGGCTCCCTCCCACTCGTTGCCCAGAGCCTTTACTTTCCATGTTTTTAGTCAAATGCGCGCTAGCGCGCTACAACTAGCACTTTTTTCTCTGATAGGCTCGCTTCTTCAAGCTCCGACCCTTATTGAAAAAAAAAAAAAGCGCTAACGCGCCTTGACTTTTTTTTATTATATAATACCTTCTTTCTACTTCTTTTTCAAAGTCAAGCAAGCAACCTTTCGCCTTTCTTTTTTTGAGGAGATATAAAAAGAAGCAACCTTACTAAGCAAACGTAGGCTTGGGCTCGAAAGCAAGAAGCAATGGCTTTCGCGCTTGTTGGAGCTATTAAGCATCTTAGACTATTCCATTCCATTTTTAAGCTGGACAGAAAAGTGGAAACTTTCCGCGGGATCCTCTTTCTGCGGTATGCTCTTTTGCGCTACGATGGACTTTTTGACTCTTTAAGTGCGCCACTCCTTCTTTTGTCCTGTATCTGTAGCTGCTTTTCCCGCACTCTCTTTTATCCCGCCGAAGGTCCCCCTTACGTAATAGGGGTTAAGTTAAGGGGGGTGCACACCGTGGTCAAATCTGCATGAAAAACCGCGGGGAATCATTAGTATTAAGTATTATGCTCCCGCACCCCCTATCTCTTAAAGGCTCTGCGCTCCCGCATTCTGATTGATCCTGTGCAATGTTGTAATCCTGCTGTTCCTTTATCCCCCGCTCCGCAGCTGCTGGAGACTTAGTCATATTTTGAGCCTTTTGCGGTACTGATTGATGTTATGGGGGATTACTTGGGTTGGCCGGACTGTTTGTTTGCGAAGGCCGAAGGACTTAAAAATGAGGTTTTTGGTGTTATTGGACAGAATTGGTGCCGTTTTCCCACGCCTCATTTTCCATAATATGATTATGAGCTGCAGAACGCTTGAAGCTGGAATTTGAGCATTGAATTTGGAACACAGGCCAAACTACGCTCCTAGGCTCCCTTCTTCGAGGTTGATTCCCCCAGATCAAATGACAAGGAGCCAAAAGCGAAGATGGCAGCGGAGGAATCTGATGGCTAGGCGAATGGGGGGTTGAATACTCCGAGTCAACAGGGTTGGTTGGAAAGCCTAAGAAGAGCCGTGATAAAGAACAGTCTCGGAATAAGGAGCCCGAAGGGAAATCAAAGCGGGATATGGATCAAATCCTCCTCCCCCAAAATGTACCAAACTCAACATAGATGGATCAGCTGCTATGGGAGAGAGTGCAGGTGGTGGTATCCTGAGAAAGAGTTAAGGTCCAATTTTTTTTCCTTCTCTTCATTCTATCACAATGGTACTAACATGATGGCTGAGACTAGAGCTCTCAGAGATGGGTTCAAACTATGTTCTGATAAGGGCATCCAAGTGAATGACATCGAATCTGATTCCAAAGTTATGGTGGACTCCATCCTTGGTCTTATATCCACCCCTTGACATGTGCTTTACTTGATCAGAGAATGCATCAGCTTATTGTCTTCTGGCATGATGGTTTCTCACATCTATAGACAAGGCAACTCAATTGCAGACAGACTGGCTTCTCATGCTTACTCTCACAGGTCTGATTGCATCGTTGAAGCGGCTTCTTTTCTCTTGCAAACAAGCCTACTACAATGACAAGGAAGGCCTTTACTCTTATTCCTGTTCCCGGAATGCTTTCTTTCATCAAAGTCACGTAAGAAATAGAAAACGTACAACTCGTACAACTAAAGGCTTGTCAATTCTTGGTGTAATACTCACTCGAAAATGATGGGTGTCAGAATTTCTCACTTTTCAGGCAGTCTCATCCGTGTAAGAATTAGGAATTCCTCTTCCAACTCGTCCCAGAATGGGCGTTATGGCAAAGAACAAGAAGAAAACAAAAGGGGAAATTTGTCCAATAGTCACAAATGGTGCCTCCACAGGTTGACATCCGATCCAACCTAGTAGTAAGCGATCCGCCAAAAGCAACCAAAATATTCCTTGGTGAATCGGGCGAAAACTTGAACTACGTACATACATACTTTTAAAAAAAGGTAAAGCCAACAGACATATAAAAACTGGTGCTATTGCGGCTACACCTCCCGCTTTGTCAGGTATACTACGAAGAATGGCATGGATCGGTAGGAAATACCATTCCGGTACAATATGAGGCGGGGTGGGCATCGGATTAGCAGGTATATAATTGTCGGGATGCCCCAAAACATTAGGAGCATAAAAAATAAAAATGGAAGAAAAGATAGCAAAAGCTACCCAACCTACTAGATCCTTTACATAAAAATAAGGGTAAGAAGCAATTTTATCCATCTCTGAATGTACACCCAATGGATTATTTGATCCATATTGATGCAATGCGGCCAGATGAAGAAGACTGGCGCCTACTAAAAGAAAGGGGAGTAAATGATGAAGACTAAAAAAACGATTTAAGGTGGCATTGTCCACGGAGAAACCACCCCAAAGCCAAGTCACTATGGTATCTCCTACTACAGGTATGGCGCTAGCTAAGCTTGTAATTACTGTAGCCCCCCAAAAGCTCATCTGACCCCAAGGTGGTACGTATCCTATAAAAGCTGTCACAATCATTAATAGTAAGATTACAACTCCGACACACCGAACAAATTCCCTAGGACTGCTATAACTCGCATGATATAGACCACGAAAAAGATGAAGGTGAACCACAATGAGAAACATACTTGCCCCATTAGCATGCATATAACGGAGCAACCAGCCCCCTTCAACATCTCTCATAATGTGTTCTACGCTGTTGAAAGCTAGATCCACATGAGGTGTGTAATGCATAGCTAAAAAAACGCCAGTCACTATCTGAATGACTAAACAAATACCAGCTAACGGACCGAACCCCCACCAATAACTAAGATTGCTCGGGGTTGGATAATCTATCAAATGCTGATTAAGTATGGAGAATATAGGTTGTTTAAGAATCGATAATCGTTGGTTCCTTATAGTCATTTATTTTGATTTTTTAGAAAGAGAACTCTGGTTCCCTCACCTTTTAGCGTTCTGGGGCCTTTATATAAATAGAATATAAAAAAAAAGATATCAAATTAAAGTACCCTTAGAGTAGGGCGAAAGAAAGTCAATATGAGATTTGCGTTGGTTTTTCCAACGAAACAGTGAAAGATGCTGTTTTATCCTTATCCATGGATGGAGGGAGTGGATGGGGTCGCATCCGGGTATACGCCGAATTGCCTACATATCTTCTTCAAAAGAATCAGACCATTGTAGTTCAGTTAAAAAGACGTTTCAAAAAAGAAATCCATAGAGCAAGAGTATAGAGGAGAAGGCCTCCTCTCAATACCAGCTGACTATATGGCCAGGTTGTTGTAGATCAGCAAGCACCTCGGTGAGAAATGTCGGGTCTAGCACCCCCGCCTCATCCTCGCCAAGAAGCACGTGGTAAGTGAAGTATTCCACACTGATCCCCGAGGGGAGGTCAATGCCCATTTCCTCCATTCTACGTTCGAGCTCTTGATGGATTTGAGGCAAAAGTTCCTCAGAGGGCTGCCCCCCGAATGCGTCTGAATCAAACGGGGGACTAGACGGGAACGTATTGAAATCGGAGGTGGAACTACTTGGGGCCTCTGCTGAAAGACTTCGTTCAGATGGAGAAGATTCCGAAAAGGAAATCTCTACCCAATCTGAAGGGGAATATAGATTGGGAGCAATTGGATCAAACTCGGATCCATATTGGAAAATTTGAAGTCTTTGTTTCATTTTGAAATGGGTTCAATTTTTCTCTAGCACACCGCTTGCCTATTCCGACTAAGCAGCCCGGTGCGCATAAGCAAAACCAGAAGCCTAAAAGCATTCTAGTTGGAAGAAAGGAGGTAAGGTTTTCCTTACAAATGAAATGGGAATGGGGAAACTTTTTCATTCAGCAGAGTGTATAGCCTATATAAGGAGCGAAGTGCTGCTCACGTTACAGCTACTGTGTTGACTGTAACTACACTACGAGAATTTTCATTGAGCTCCCACAATCGATTCGTGAGCACAGACGATTTGATAACAGACTCTTCAAGCCTTGACTCATTCTAACGATATAGAAAGGGATCTCGAAGCGACTAGTCTGATCTGGTACGATGTAGGTTGGGGTTTTTGAGTCATAGAGAGTCTGTATTTTATTGGACTTGGCGAGAAGTGTTAAGAGCAGACGGAAGAAAAAGAGGATTAGGATGCTTATCTTCCTTCCTACACCTAACTTGGCTATCTGGGGCTAGAAGCTGCAAAGGGGGATTCCAGATGGGATGCTTTGGTGATATCGCCAAGAGATGGTTATTTTGACCCGATGGAGTTCTATTCTGCCCCTTCCTCTGAACCAAGAGGTGAAGACGATGCCGTGGCCTCTCCGAACGCTTTCAATGCTTGTTAAGTACACTATTCCGCTTAACTTAAAGCTCCTACTTGAGTAGATCTATGCTGCGTAAGCGCTATGAAATTATGGCTCTGAAGTAGCAGTTTAAGGCACAAGGGTGAGCGGTGTGGAGCTTGTGCGCGTACAAATTGCTTCTTAGGTTGCAGCGCGATAGAGGCTTGCTTGCTTAGTTAGCTTAGCTTAGCTTTCTAGCGAGTTTTTTGATATAGCTATCTATCTATTACTCTACCTGTCCCATTAGATTGTCCTGCCTCTCTTTTATAGCTTTCAGCCTCATCCTTTGGACTTGGATTCTCTGTTGAATCGGTTTGTGCTCTTGCAAGCTTATCCTCTTATGGTTTTAAATCCGCCTAACTTGGCTATCGCTTGTCAGCTTCAGTCCCTGTTGATTCGGTTCTATCTGCTGATTTCTGGTTCCACCCTAGGATTCTTCCTTCAGTCCGAAAAGCCACTGATGCAGCTAAATCAGCCGATGGTGTGCAACGTTACCGGGTCATTCTGTCGGTTTTAAGAGCCTAGGCAACCGGCAAAGAAAGACCGTTCAGAGTAGCAGTCACGCTCATAGCAAGCAAGAAAGATGGGGTAAAGGGGCGGCGGGAAAGAAAAGTGCAGTTTATAGAGTCGGAGAGCTAGTAGAGCTCATAGGTTTCTACCTGTGACTAACTTAGTGTGCTTTTGGTAGCAGCAGCCATACCAACAATCTATCTTTCGTAAATAAGCACTCGCATTACGGTGCGAGATCTGCCAAGCTAAGCTCAATCACAACCCACCGGCTCAAACAAAGGCTGGATCGGTTCACTGAACGCCAACAAAATATAGCAAGTCCTCCAGCAATTAGGTACACGAAAGCCACAGGTCCCTCTAGAAGCCATGATCCATGGGACGCGCAAGTCCCACTAACAGAAAGAGAACTAGACGACTCAAACTCACCAGCTCACTAACGCAATCTCTGAACAGGACTTTCGTCAGTTATTTCAATAGACTTGGCAGACCAAGTTTTCGAGGGAATCGGGGCGAGGCAATTAGTTGTTAAGGTCGAGCCGGTGGCGCTAAGGACCTTCTTGAGTTAAGCTAATCTCATTTCCTCGGATTACAATTCTGTGGGTAGTTTAGGGCGAACCGACGCATTTCCTATCCTGAAGGGTCGAATGGATGTAATCTCCTATTTTGTCAAGCCGAGCTTGCTTTCCGGAACTTCTTATTTGGGATGTCCTCCGTCTTTTGGTGCACAAGGGCTAAGATGATTCTTTTTTTGATTTAGAAAGAGCCCGCTTTCTTTAACCCTCCCGAAGAGAAAGTTCTTCTTTACACGCATCGGGGAGAATTGCCGGGAAAATTGCTTAAGGATGAAGGTATCATGCGATTACAGCGAGATCTCAGATCGAAGAAGGGGGCTTTCCCTTTCACCAGGTGGGCCTCCTTGGGTGTGTACTTTTTTCCATTCTCTTAGATGAGAGCCGATCTACTTTGGTTAGCCGAAAAGACTCGTAAGGGAATCGGAACATACTAAGATAGCACAACAACGAAGGCAACCGATCCTTCAATCGGGCCATATCCATTTACTGGAGAACGAGCAGGGAAGCCGGCCAAAACCTTACCTAGAGGGTCACTTCTCTCTCCTACGCCATTACTGATGGACAAAGATGTTCGGAAAGAGAGTTCCTAAAAGCAGGCGTGCTCCTATTATAAGAGAATATGATAGATACCTCTCCCCCCACTTTTGGCGCACTTCTTTGATGAGCAAGCTGGGAATGATCAATCTCCATTCGCTTGGAGGAGTGTTAGCGTCCATGGTACTAGTTTTAACAGGCCTTTTCAAAGTCTTGGAAAAATCGTGAAGTTGTTGAATTACCTCAGCATGATTAGGAGAATGAGGCCTGTTTGAGGGAAGTATAGGAAAAAGGGAATCGGTGTTGCGCAGCTACCGCTCGTGGCAGGGAGTTGAAAGGCTTAGCAGCGGCCATAAGCCATTCTCCTTCTTAAAGCATCACTTCAGCGGTCATTTTCCCCGACCTTCTACTCCGAGATAGAGGAAGGAAAAGTTTGAATTTGCAATGCACTATCCGGTCCAGCCCCAATCTCCTTTCCGTCCAGAATGTAGTGTAGAAAAGCAAAGAATCTTTCCTGCTTCAGAGCTATTCAGAACTAATAGGATAGGTGTTCTATTTGAAATAAGGGGGCTACCCTAAGGTGGGATAGTGTGTCAGTAAACGCGCAGTGGTTAAGGGCATAGACCTCTAGACAGGACAGATTCAATTGTGGGTTCCACCCGCTTCCAGTCGAGTTTTATAGATTCCGATAGAGTCACCGCTCGCTTTTGCTTTTGACAAGATGCCCTAGTCCTTTTGGTAAGCGTAAGCATTTCGTAAGTAGAAAAAACTAGATATTAAACTCCCGGTATCAGTTACAATGCTCACTATTACGGATCCCACGACGACAGCTCCCGCTGAAGCAATTGTTGCTGCGGAGGTAGCTAAATTACCTATCCGCTATAGACGGAAAAGGCATGCTGTGGCGGACTTAAATAAACCTTAGTTGAAAAAAAAAAATTCTTGGTGGACCAGAAAGAAATTATTGACCTTGATATAACCCTTTTTATACCGGAGTAAATGAAGACTCCTAGAACGGCACGCACGAAGAAGCCTACTCAGAGTAGGAATCCCGCACATTATAAAAAAAGGAAAATGGACCTGCAACTACCTTAGACTTTCTTTAAGGAAGATTGCAAATAAGAGCTGATCCTATAATTGTAATAGTAAGATTAGGATCCCGACTCATCTGTAAATTTAAGGCATATAAGGTAAATACATAGATCTAGGTAAACTTACGTATACTATACCTATACGGATCCTTTCTCTTATGAAAAGGAAAACTACGAGATAGCTATGCTGCAGTCAAAAAAGACATATTTATGGATATGTACTAAGCCAGCTCTTTATACTAAGCCATATCCAAAAATTGGGGTTCGATATAGGGAGTCTTTGCTGTTTACTGTTTACTTTACCTTTACCCAGCTTAAAGAACTGTGCCGTAAATTCATAAGAACTGCTATTTGTAGAGCTTCTATAGCTTCGAGCCCTTTAGTTCGTTATCAAGCGTATAGCTTAGAGGGTGATCGCTGGCCACAAACTTGCAAGAGTCAGCTATTTGTTCACATTCAAGCATTCGTTCCCCACGTTCGAGCTAGTCGAATCAGTACTTATTGTTATACCGTTCGTGCCCCTCAGAGCCACTTAACTCGCTTTCAAGAATAAGAATCCTGCTTCCAATTAATAGACTGAAATGAAAACTTTTAAAGATGTTATGGAGGGTTTAAAAGTCATCGGTGCTGGAACTACTACAATTGCTTTAGCTGGAGCTGCAGTCGGAATTGGAAAGATATTCAGTTCGTTGATCCATTCAGTAGCACGGAGTCCGTAATTGGATACTAAATTGTTTGGTTATGCCATTTTAGGCTTTGCTCTCACGGGAGCCATTGCCTTGTTTACTCTTATGATGGCCTTTCTGATCTTATTCGTATTCTGAGATTCGCTACCGTCAGTAGCCTTCCTCCCAAGGCGAGCGAAGTGACGTGAGGCGAGCGTCTGAGTGAGTTGAGTGAGGAAGTGAGGGCCCTGAGGAAGCGGAGGGAGCGAAAGCTGGATCGGGTTTCACTGTTGTGTTGGTTAATGCCCAACCACCTTCAAGAAGGCAAAGAAGTCAACTTCATAACCTTTTCCATTATCAGTAGCAGCAGTGGACGAATCGAGACAATCAAAATACAGGTAGGAATCCGCTTATCTACTTGCCTTTCAACCTCAGAGCATTCAGTTCAGGTACCGCAGCGGTCGACGACTTGGCTGGGGCAGATCTTCACTCATTATCCTTCTTCGAACCTTTTGGTATGTATTGCCCCCTAACTATAGATCAGATCCAGCAGACGAGAAAGAAAATTCCGCACTGCTGCTGAGTCGTCGGACTTATCCACCAAGGGATTCGTGGAATTTCTGCGGATTGCGTTGGGGGAAATCTACCAAAGCTAGGCAGATAGATAGACTCCTTTCCCGCTGCTAAGGGAGAGCAAGAAAGAGAAAAATTCTTGTTTTTTAACCAGCGCCCTCTTTTGGGTATGCAGGTACTAAGAGTCCTCTCACTACCAACCAGCAGACATCATCTGGCTGGGTCTTGCCGGTATCAACAACGAGAAAAAAAACTACCAAATGGAAACAGCAACTAACTATGGCTCTTGGTGGGCCCAGACAACGTCCTAGGCGTAGGGGAGATCGGAGCAACAGGTAACGCCTAGACGACGTTTTTATTCCTGGGCTGCAGTAAGTAGATCGAGAGGTCGTTTCGCCCCTTGTCCCCGAATATGGGTAATATGTTCTCATACAATGTTGCTCCAATCTGACCTAGCTGGCGAGCGATCCCAGTTCGCGACAGAGAACAAGACAGCAAGCGAGCGTACCTTTGTTCGCTTCTTCTCCACCAAGCACGGAAGTTTAAGGATAACTGTAGGTCGGTGGCTACCTAAGGAAACTCCGATTCGATCCGCCCCCCGGCTGGGAGGCATCTACCTCATCCCGATCACAAGGAGAGGTTCACTATGATGGGGGGTACTTCTTTTTTTCCCTTCCGGAAAGAATGAAATGCATAGGGGACCATCCTTTTGTTGCGGCATGCTCCTCAGATTTACGGATTCACAGGGGGCCTCAGGCCCTACTTAGTTGACTGACAATGACAAAGGCTTGCGAAACTAAGTAGGGCCTTTTGAATTGAATCTTAAGTAGTCTATCAGTGGTGCAAAGCTAATTGCCCCTTTTCAGTAGGGGGCGAAAGGTTAGACCTTAGAAAGTCAGCGAACAGCGGTTCTTCTATGTAGGTATGGCGTTCCCCCTTGACTCTCCTAACGTCGAGCTAAGTGATTTCGTAACCTTTTCGTAGCGTAGTAGAATGAAGGCTACGCACCGACGCTCTCTTTTCTATTAGCCTAAGCGTCTTCGCTAACTCGCTCGCCTACTATACCCTACTATACCACTTTTAGGGTAGGCTAGGCTAACTCAGCCGCTTACTTCTACTAATGTAGGGCTAAATAGCGCCTTTTCTTTTTAAAATAACCAATTTTCATTATTGCGAACCTATAGGTCCTTAGTAGCGTTGACAAAGAAGAACAGCCGGTTAAAAGACAACGAATCTTTTTATTTATATCTTAATTATATATATTTTTATATATAATAAGAATAATGCAAATTTTAGGCCAGCTTGACAAGCTACCCTTCCTCTTGATCTGAGGTGCGAAGATCAAGATATCTTTTTTATGACTTCCATTCCACTTATTGATCCCGGCCCAGAAAAGTGACCGACCAGGCCCTATTGATGAATGAAAGAAAGGCTTTATGAGCCCTGTAAGCCCACACCTGTGTAGAGTGGATCGTTCAACACCTGCGGCACAAACCCATTTTTGACCTATTGGTCCTAGTATCATAGGCGACCGAACGGCCGCCCCCTAATTACTAGACCAACCTGCTATAATAATTCCATAAACACCTAGCGAAGATATGGCAAACAAATAAAGTAGCCCTATGTTCGGATCTGACAATACCATACCATAATCAAAAGGTACAACGGCCCGAGCGACCAGACTTAACATAAATGTAGCCACTGGAGCCATTCTAAAAAGGGAGAAATTTGCACTACTTGGTGAAATAGGTTCTTTTATAATCAATTTAAAACCATCTGCTAGAGGTTGTAACAATCCAAACGATCCCACTACATCAGGACCCTTTCGACGTTGCACAAAAGCCATTACTTTACGTTCAGCTAGCACTAAAAAGGCTACTCCTAGTAGAAGTGGTAGAATTATTCCAAGTATTTCAGCTGGAACTGCTATGTACATTTTCAATTTTCTATTCACTCATGATCTGGCCTAGTCGACCCGATCATGATATTTCACTCATGATCTGGCCTGGTCGACCCAATCATGATATTGAAGGATGGGACCTTTTCTCGAAAAAGAAAGGAGATTCTATTTCTTCTTCCAAGCCCTTCTTAGAAGATGCAGTCAGTAAGCTCTCACTTATCTTCTTCATTTACGAAAATAGATAGATAAGAAAAGATGTCAGCCTCTCTTTTCTCGCGGAACACTCACTTAATGGGGCTATTTGAATTGGAAGACAACGACAAAAGTGAAAGAAGGAGGTCTATTTCGTTGATCGATGTCAATGGACCAAGAAATCTGTCCTTTGCTGAAAGCTCATAGGGCAAGAAGAATTGAAAGGTAGGTTTTGTCAGTGATTAAATGGAAAGGTCAGCTGGAGCGAAAACCAATCAAACTCAGAAAGATAGGTAGATCGAGCGCGCTGAGGGAAATTCGAGAGATCCGGAGACATGGCCACTACTGGCCTACGGTCCTTGCAGATTACATAGCACATACTAAGAGCTGCGATGCCTGCCAGAGGTATGCAGGAATCCAGCACAAGCCGGCTTCCGAGTTATACCCGATTATAAAGCCTTGGCCATTTCGAGGGTGGGCCATGGATATCATCGGAAAGATCTATCCCAGATCTTAAAGAGGTCATACTTTTATCCTAGTATAGTAGCTACGGCCCAGCCTTCTCCACCTTCTGCCCTGGGTAGAAGCCGAGCCTCCCCAGAATGTGACTTCTACGGAGGTAATAAGGGTCTTATATATTACTGTTATTCGTCCAGATATTGCTTATGCAGTTCATGTAGTGAGTCAATTTGTGTCTGCTTCTACCGGTCCCCGTCGCGGCGTTAGGCGACATTCATTGGGTAATTCCGCAGAAGACCACACAGGCCATAGGTAACGGCTCTTATGCCTTGCCAGCAGAAATCAATCCAGAGACCGTCCTCCCTATCGCCCGCCCAATGCTTACTATCGAGATTGGTTCGTCGGGCTTTACTCCCATTCCAAAGTTTCCGAATTAGCTTTAGAGATTGAGCAAGTGTAAAAAGTATAGAGTGATCTGGTTTGCGCGGCTTTCGGGTTATGTCTACTAGAATAACAACCCGTAGTCTAGTTGAAACCCTCTTTTACAAGATTACAGACTAAAATGACTCGCTTTCTTTCTGAATCTGCTTTCTCTATTGACATATAAGAGTCTCGACTTGAGCGCTTCCTCGAAATAAAACGGCGAAGGAATTCTCTCTCGTGCTATGGCTTTGCTTCCTTATCTGGGGAGACGTGACTAAGCCTAAAAGGCGCTAGACGGCACTGTTGACGCCTTATTGTCTTTCCATAGGAACTCCTAAAGTATACTTATGCATTTGAGTCTGTTTAGTCGTGCCTATCCCCGATAGTCACTCCTTCACTCACTTTCTTTCCTTATTTATGTGATTATGTGACACGTCTATCTTTGAAACTATTACCATTAGCTAAAAGACAAAGATGAAATGAAAGGTAAGGTCTAACTAAACCGGCTCAGTACTATGACCCCGACTCTGTTTATCTATCCCTTTCCCGACTCTGTTAAGGAGGATCGCTAACCCAACTCTTTGAATCTCTGACTAAGCCTGTTCCTCGAGTACCGCTTGCTAATCGGCTAACGGAACTGGTAACCGTTGACTGCTTCTTCTCTTGTCTTTAACGAGTCACTCTAACTCTCTCCTCTGTCTACGCTCGTTCCTGTCCTTAAACGAAGCTCTCTCCGGTTGCTTCCTTCTCCTTGCTAAACTAGAAATGATCTCTTACGACTAGCATTGCGATTCACGCATCTCGCACAACCGTGCCTGAGATATTAGTGGTGAATACTCTTGTATACTAGCCGTCTCACAGGTTCTCGTTAGCAAGGATAGAGAGACAAAAGGATAGCTTCGAAAGTAGGTAGGCTAGGGAGATGCTCAAACCGGGGCTGGATCGAATTCCTGTAAGACTTCTATCCTTTTTCTCTTTCTTTCTTACTATATTCCCCTGCCCCCTATATTCAATTAAAAGACTAGAAAACCTCTCTTGTGCGTCTACGTACCCGTCTTACCAATACTGATTAGCTTAAGACTGAAAATCTTAGTTAGATAGCATCTATTGTATTGTCTGTCTTAATTCGCTTAAAGCCTTACTTTCAACTCGGCCTCCCGGTCAGTATATCCGAGTTCGACTTAAATAGTCTCGGTTTTCATATTCTTTATCTTTGATATGTGCGGTCCTCAATCGCCGGACGGCTGCCCTCCATCCCCTTGCTTCACGTGCGTGCCCTTCTTATCATTTGTTGGCTAGCCCTTTGTATTTCATGGCATGGCTACATGTGCCCTTTGGATTTGATGGCACTTCAACCGGGGGTCTTTTTTCATCCTTCGATGCTAACTCTGAACTCATGCTTCCACCTCCAGCTTAAGCACTTCTATCGATCAATTCTGGTTCAAGATTTGAAACTGACAGCCGAACCCAACGAGTGAAGTATACGTAAGGAGTCAGAAGAAAGCAAGCAATAAAAAAAGAAAGATTTCACGGCGATATCAATTCCATCATATCTGAGAAATTCCTGAAATAAATAAAGAATTCTGTCACTTCAAGAAAGAAGGCAGGAATTCCATCAATAATTGCCAAATCCTAAATTCAGTCTTCACTGATAGATAGAAAGAGAAATTCTGTAAAGCAAAGAGAAGGCTTGAAATCAAATCCATCTTAATACGAAATTTTGAAATCAAAAATCTTTCCACTTCCAGCGCACCTCCTTTCCATGCTACTTCTTTCTTTTCCACTTCATGACCAGGAATTATAGGTCGGCATTTCTTTCATTCCATCAAGAAAGGCACCTCTGGACGTCTGCTTCAACTTCAAGCCGGGGGACCATGGATCAAGATTTCTGGTTCCCCTTCTCTTTTCAACTTCGCAGTCTGCTACTATTAGAAGGATATGGATTTCTTTCCCCCGGATCTCGATTGATCGGGAGTGCTACTCTTTCCATCAAAGCAATCAAAGCCTTCATTCACACTCATTTTGCTCCACTCACACCCGAAAGAAAGCTAGCTCATCTCTCAGACTGGATCCGGTCGTAGAGAGTGATTGATCGGTCACCAACCTGCAAGACCAAGAATTGGAAGAAAGATCTCTGCTTAGGCTTCCAATCTCTCTACCTCTCAAAGTCACCACTCTTGGAGGTCAGAATCCCATCCTCGGGCCGTCGTCACCACCTTCTTTTGTCCGATCCTTCTCCTTTTGAATGATCGTCACGCTTCTCTTGAGATCGAGATCAGCTTCCCAAGTCAGAACTAGAAAGAATAGTAAATAGCACCGCTGATAGACTTCATATGAGAAAATGGGATGATTCCTCAGGCAGTGTAGCTTTGTCGGGGTGCACCTTTGGTAGCAGCGGCATCTCTATTTCTCTCTGCAAATGCATCCCATTGAGACTTCTCCCCCTGGGCAGGATCTTCCAACCTTTCATTCATTTCTTGATCCATCAACCTGGGAGCGAAGCCCTTCATCTTTCTCTTTTTGCTACTAATAACTGGGCTTCCCTTCACCACAAGATGCAAAAGATTGAAGTTTCAAACCTGGCGGTATCACCGTTTAGGAAAAACTGCTTTCGTGCGGTCTCTTTCTTTTTCGGATGAAGGTGAGTGGCAAAGTCTGGTTCAACTAAGGAGTAGGTCGTCCTATCTGATAGAGCGGGTAATGCTCAAATTCTTTTTTTCGTATTTGGGGTTGACGCCGAGAAAGACTAAAGACGGGAGAGCACGCACAGACATCCTCGGGAAAGCACTAATGAACTACGCCATCCCTGACACTTATGCGGTGAGATACCAACCATCCGATATCGCCCACAAAGCTAAGAGGCCACTGGCACCGAATAATACCCATAAAGAACGCTAACCGCCACCGGCATCTGATGCCATCCGATAAGGGAGAACTCTTTCGGCAAAGAATTTGACCAAAAAGCCCGATTCGAATCATTATGCTCGATAAAAGGAAAAAGAGAAGCTCAAATAGAAAACAGCACTACTGCTAGTAAGATAGCGATCCAGGCAAGCGCCAAAGAAAGAAGGGGGCACAAGCAAGCGCAAGAATCAAAGCAGGGCAGGATCGAAGAGCTTAGACAGCAAGCAAGCGAGAAGGAATCCCTCAAAGGCACTGAGGCAAGGTCTTTCACGTTGACCCGGCCCGACATGACGTTTGCTGTGAATCAAGTCTTTTCTTTGAGTAAAGCCAAAGCCTTTAGCGACTAGCCTGACCTTTTCCTCCTAAGAGGAATCACGACCACCACATTCCCTTAAAACCTGGTAGTGAGCCTGTGAGTGTAAGGCCCTACAGATACCCCCACATCCAAAAGGCTGAGATAGAAAAACAGGTCAAGGAGATGCTGTTAAGTGGTATTATCAGGGCAAGTGTGAGTTCTTATGCCTCTCCAGTGTTGCTGGTGAAAAAAAAGAATACCTGGAGATTTTGCGTGGATTATCGAGCACTCAATGCCATCACCATTAAAGAGAAATTCCCCATCCCAATAATTGAGGAATTGCTTGATGAATTACATGGTAGCAGGAGATTTTCGAAGCTTGATTTGAGAAGTGGTTACCATCAGATTCGGGTGTTTGAAGATGATATACACAAGACTGCATTTCGAACTCACCAGGGCCATTACGAGTTTAGAGTTATGCCCTTTGGTTTCACTAATGCTCCAGCCTCATTTCAGGCTTTAATGAATGAGGTTTTCATGGATTATATGAGGAAATTTGTACTGGTTTTTTTCGATGACATCTTGATTTACAGTGACAGCCTAGATAGCCACTTGCAACACTTGAGGATAGTGTTTGAAACTTTAAAACAACACAAGTTGTTTGTGAAGAAATCGAAATGCTCTTTCGGTCAGGCAAGGTTAGAGTATTTCGGGCATGTGGTGAGCAGTGAAGGGGTATCAGCAGATAAAAGCAAGATTGACAGCATGTTGAGCTGGCCACAACCCACTACTGTCAAGGGGTTGAGAGGCTTTCTGGGTTTAACAGGCTATTACCGAAAATTTTGAAAGGGGTATGGGGTTATCAGCAAGCCACTGACCAATTTACTGAATAAAGATAGCTTCACCTGGAATGAAGAAGCAGCAAGGGCTTTCAGTCGTGTTCTGATGCACACCAAGTCTTTGTCACAAGTTCTGAGTGAAGTTGTGCTCGTTCTTGTGCACCTCTGCTTGGATATGATCTACCATGTGACATATGCTACTTTTGTCTTGCGAGTGATTGCTGCTCACGTGCGCGGGCATCTACTGATTCACTTGATGACTGATGCTCGGCCACTGCTGCTGCTACTACAGAGTATTCTTCTCCTTGGGGGATGTAGTTACATGCTCATGAGACTACTGTAGTCGACTTAATAGTGATGTACTTTGTAATATACTTTTTGCTACCCCAAAGGAGCTTTCTAGCTACTGATCTCCTCGACCATCTTCCTTCTGGTATAAAGGAAAGAGCTTCCCGAGAGCCCCTATGCGACCTTCCACTTGCAGAGAGTCCTGCCGATGTAGCTCTTGTTCTTCTTCCTTATCGGGGTCTTCCCTTTCCCAATGAAAGTTTCATTCAAGTCGTCACCTTAGCGAAAGCACTAAGTAAGCAAACTACCTTAATGAAATGAAATATGAAAGCGGCTGAAAAGAAAGCCATTTAACGATAGTTATTCAAGGTGAAGTAAATCCCCTATATCTGATAGCTGTAACAGGCCTTCTTCTTACAGAGAAATGCCCCTATTGCGAATCTCTCTCATAAGAAAGAAGAGAGCTAGCATAAGCAGAGCTACCAGCTATACTACCAGAAGAGCAGCTACTATCAGTCCTAAAGAGCCAGTATCCGTCCTTCACTCTTAACTTAAGGAAAGGATAGACCTTAGCGCTTCCTCTTGATCACAGTAATGCGGGAAGTCTGGCTAAAGGAAGATAGCATATCATAAAGAGATGAAAAAAATCAAAATGAAGGCGTCAGCGAGGGACCTCTATAAAGTCATTATCTGATAGCTTTCACAGGGCTTCTTGCTAAAGAGAAATTGACATAGAGAGCGACTGATTCCAGGCTTAGTATCTTCGGTTTCATCTTATAGGCTGACTTGCATCACTCTAATAGGATTCCTTGCTTGCATCATATCGTACAAATAAGGCATTAGAGAGCCCTTTCTCTTCCTTTATTCGCCGCAGGAATCAATTCCAACTATGCTGCCGATAGGACTGGAATCCGAGCTCCTAGGCAAAAGCTTGAAGCTTGAAGACAGAAAGAGAAGAGATTAACGGGATGCTTTATAGTCGAAGTTGCGCCTAATGCTTAATCTAACTATTAGGTACTATATTAGAGAAAGACTCAATCTGCCCAATACTATACGCTAGGAAGAACTTGATTAGGGTAGTAGCCCAGCTCTTGAAGGGGGAAGCACATAACTAATAGGGTTCAGGCTTATACGATTCATGTTATCCCCCCCGAAGCCCCTATCGCCTGCCTGGAACTCCTGAATTCACTCTTTAACTAGAGGAAGCGCCTAAAAGGGAAGCAACTGGGCTAGACTGCCGATCTTATGGAGTAGTCTGACCCTGGGAAAGAGACTGTAATCGCTGCCGAGAATAAACATGCTGTGCCGGGTGACTGGAATCCTCTGAGGTCAGCTGAACAGGCTGACAATCGGCAGAAGATGCTGAGCAAAGCTGCTTGAAGCGTGAGGCTGATCCGTAACATCAACTGCAGAAGAATGCGGTTAGAGTTGATGAACAGGAGAAGGCCGCAATACTTCTCCATCATCATTCTCCCCCGGGGCTTATTAATTAGGTTAAGGAAAATATGAAGCGCCCCCATTAAAGAAAACATTCAAGGATACATCGAGTCTCTTGGATTTCACGTCATAGCGTCTATACCCGGACTGAGCATATCCAAGAAAGACACAAGTGGTTTCCTTGGGGGCAATTTCTCTCTTAACTGCGCAGGAATATGAACAAAAGACGTGCATCCAAACACTCAAAAATGCCTATAGTACTGCTCCAGTAAGAAGTTCGTGAGGTGCCGCTGCAGCTTCTTCCCTCTCTCTTCCCCGGCCCCGTCCCTTCTTTATGCACATCCATATACATAGCCGGTGTACAATCCGGTCATGCGGTTCTTTAAGTTCATTCACTCTAGGTTCTCTTACTTGCTCTAGTGGATGGCAAAGGCCAACCGAGAGGAATGAAATAGCTCGACTGTGAAAGAGAACGAATGGCTCAGGAATCAACTGGTTCCGAGCAGACTCGTGGAGCTGCAGTTTGGATTATCGTAGAAAGAATAAGAGGAGCCGTCTTAGGAAATGACTGAACTTAAAAGACAGATGACGCCCCAGCTTGACTCGAGATCAAGACTCCTTACAGCTCGCACCAATAGCGGAGCGGCCGGAGATTGATTGAAAAGGCGCAGCCCTGCCGCCCCCCCTAGCCGCCTACCTACTCGTGTTCGTAGCTTGATCGGAGGTCAAGACTGTGGTCCGGCGGAAAAACAGAAGTCGTCCGTATCAAGTGATACGTGAATTGCTCAGTAGTGCTTCGCCACTACCGTAGCTGGCGGAAATAGCTTAATTGGTAGAGCATAGCCTTGCCAAGGCTGAGGTTGAGGGTTCAAGTCCCTCCTTCCGCTCCCGGCTTCGTCGTTTAGTGGTAACGAGTGTGCGCCCCTTTAGAGATAGGGGTGAGCAGCAAGCAGCCCCTTGTATAGGGTTCCAAACCTACCTTCCTAATAAGAAGAAAGGGGCAAGCCAAAACCTAGTCCTAACAAGTTGCTGGCTTTTCATCAGCCCTTGCGCGCTAGCCTTTTCCCTTACTAGTAAGGGGCTGCTAGTTGTAGCGCGCATTGTACTAGTGAATAGGAAAAGCGAATTGAGATTACTAATGACGGATGGAGGTTGAGGATAGAACATGTTCGGTCCCTCGCCCTTATCTCCTTCGCCGGAGAGACTGCAAATGATGGGAATCCTATCGATAAAGAAGAGGTATAAGCATCGCCTCTCGATCCAATCCGTCTTCCCTGGCCTCCCCAAAACACTCTTGATACGAAAGAGACCTCCCGCCATAGAGAAGAGATCTAAAGTCTGGGTCCCCTCGATCACCCTCCCTTGAAGCTGAACTGGTCGAGAGAGATGAACCCGCACCACATTTTATAACCTTCGAACCGAAAGCCCCAACTAGAGATGGAATTCCAGAACCTAAACCACTCCGTTGAGAGCTCCGTGACTCGTTCAAGGGAAGGTCCACCAATGATTGCCATTCTCCCCCTATCTGTCTCTTGATCCCTCATTCCACTAATCCGTTGTTACTTTACTGATTCATTCAAGGCATAGACTCCCTCTTTGTCTTATTAGCGCAGGTGTTCGTCAACGATGAAAGCCGCTTAAGACTCGAAGAAAGAGGGCTAGGCCCGGGGAGGGCTTTCAGGGACTGGGTAGGGTGGATTATAGAGCTAGGGGCTAAGGTTTGTCCATTGGGATTGGGCATGGACGAACCTCGACTGGGCCAGCATTGATGAAAAATGACAAAAGAAAAACTTCTCCCATCGCATCATTAACCGGTGTAGGATGAAAGATCAGGTCCAGGATTCGAGTCAAATCGACCTTCCCTCTCATCTCAGGGTGAGGCAAGGAATTCAAGCAAATGTTCGTTCTTCAATATCTCAAGAAGTTGGATTAGCTGCTCCTCCGACCCGGAGTGGATTCTAGTGGAAGGGCAGAGCAAAGCCTTGCAGTAGGAAGGTGTTCGTTGCTGGGACGGGTTCAAACTGGACTGAAGGGAGGAGGAATTCAATAGTCCTCTCTTCCTGGGGATTCATCACTGGCTAGGGCTTTCGAATCAAAGCATGGGCATCTGCAACTAAGAGGGAGCAGTAGATCGTCGATGGAAGAGCCATGTCAGTCAATTTCTATTGGGACTTCTATGGATTATGGATTCGACTAGAGGGACTCCTAGCAGCAAACTAGTATAAAGGGGCCCCAGACGCAGGAGCCGCCAGCCGGATCGACCAACAAATGATAGGCCAGAGGGATGGGCTCATTCGACTAATCAGTGATCCCTGGGCCTACCTAACACAGATGTCCCTGAAATAGGGGATTGGTTGATCGGAAAGCTCGGGCAGGAGTAGGACATTCCATACAATTCCGATTCGCTAGCCTCTCAAATCCCATTTTTTCATCGGGGTGAATTCTAAGGTTCCTTATTCCGGTTGTAAAGCGGAAGAAGAGGGAGAAGGTTTCATTCCACCAGCAGCCCACGTTTCCGACCCGAAAGGAATTGCAAATGAAAGAAGAATCTGTGTGCACTATCCATGGAGTGGAGTGACTATTCTGAATCTCCTCTTCTCTATCTCCCCCTTTTTTTCCTTCGGCTATTACCGGCTGGCAACGCTTGGCCCAACATTGGATTTGTTTGAAAACAATACAAGCAAGGTGGCGTTCATTCAATCAAAGCTTTTATGCCCTAGCACTAATGACTCTCTTTGGAAAGAAAGGAATGCAGGGAACAAGTCTTTCCTTTCCACTGGTTCTTGAAAGCTCTCAATCCCCCCTTCTCCCATATTGATTCTCCCTCTCGCATCGGTTCTGCATCAGATAATGGGCCCATGCGCAAACTTTCTCTTTTATTGTATTGGCGCCCGATAGGTAGGCTATTAGATTGAGCCGAAAGCCTACCCATAAAGGTTCCGATTCGAGCGAGAGCCCAAACGGGGGAGGCGAGAACATCTTGATCGAAAGCTCCACTGTTCTGAATAGTGAGAAAGACTTTTTCAAATTTGATCAAATCGATCGATCATTTTTGAATATCTTAGGTGGGCCAACCGACCGACCGAGTTGGGCTGGGCGTCCATGTCACAGAACCTTTCTCTAGCCAAGAATCCCATTATTGATTGAATCGAGGCGGATCCAATTCATTGGCAAATGCAAAATCTACCGTTTTCACACTCAGAAAAACCTAGAAAAGAGGAAGAGTCACTAAGACAAGAGCTAGGTAAGCAAGCAAGAAGGAGAGGCTAGAAAAGGCAGGGGCTCTCCATCTCTAGGAACATTGTGTCCAGGATCTGGTAATCTAGAGCCTTGCTTCTTCTGGTCGGCTCGTATTAGCCTGTGCTTTATTACAGGTAGTCATTCCCCCGTTCCTTTAGTCTTTTCAACGGTACTTGAATCTTAAGTCGCGGTCATGTCTCGCCCCCCCGGTATAGTGACCGGTTCCATGTTTTCCCCGAATTTCATCAGTTCCAGGCTCAAGTGCCTGTTCATCCATCTTCATTCCAAAGGCGAGCATATCCATTGAGTGACTGTAACTGCTATCGTTTACAGTCAATAGTTCTTAACCAACTTTAGAGCTTTATAAAGCTTTAAGAGAGAATAGGGAGTAAGGGGGACCTTCGCTTCATTAGAAATTGGACCCAGACCTTCTTTCTTCTCCTGCGGAGCCCTGATAAAGTAACTGGCGGCAGGTTAGTACAGTTCTCCTGCTTGCGGATTTTTCCCTGCGCTGATTCAGGAGTCTTCTTCTTTAGTCTAGGATTCTAAAAAAAAAAGAAGCGGCTGGGCGAGAACAAGAAGGGGTCGTCGTCCGGCGGCCGTCTACTAAGCGAAGAGCCGCTCGCTTCCTTTTATTCGAACATAAGATGTGCAGGTAGCCTAGGGGAAGAGAAGCAAGCTAGCCCCGCCTACCTCCCATCTATATCTATAGGCGGCAATGGTAAGAGCTGGTAAGCATGGTAACTGTATCGGCGGCCGGGGCCGGTGCTCCGCGTTCTATCTAGGTTCCGCTCTTATGTACGCCCGGGGAACCTCTTCAATAGAAGAACCCGTGTGAGTGGGAAGGGATTGAATCATTCATTCATCTTTTATGTCTTCTTCCGTGATCCATTTCATGTCAACTCTAATTAGTTATAAAAAGGCCTACTTTACAAAGGGAACGTAGTTTCCCGGGAACCAAAAGGTTCCCGGTAACCGGCCGCATCGGCCCGGTAACCTTCGTTACCGTCAGCATTTGGTACTCTCTCGATAGCTTCAATAGTTCACTGAATTTGGTGTAATAAACCGCAAGCCCTTCAGAAAGAAAGAAAAAAAAAGATAAGAAAGGTTTGGTTACGGGAACCAACGGTGAAGAAGGTTACCTACTTTCGGTGGACGTGGAGCCAACGAGTTCAGTCGAACAGCGTAACGAGTCTAAGTTACAGAAGCGTTCGCCAACTTTGATAGGCATAGCATTGCAAGCAAATAGAGCAGAGAGCTTACCCTTTCTTTCTATTAGAGTCGTGAGCTTGTTGTAGTCGGTCCTAAAGGGAGAACCTTTCTGCTTACTTGCTATATCCCCGCGTCCTTGCACGGCTCGTTCTTCGCTTCCCCCTCTCACCCAGGCCATATGGAGTATAGCCAAGTGGTAAGGCATCGGTTTTTGGTACCGGCATGCAAAGGTTCGAATCCTTTTACTCCAGATTCTCAACAGATAAAACAAGCTAAAGAGAAAAAAGCAATAGAAAAAAGAGAAGGGCAAAGCTATAGCTAAAGAAATAGCTAATTCAGGATGATATAGCTCGACTGTTAAGGAAGAGGGGAGATATAGCTCGACTGTTAAGGAAAGAAGAAAGAAAAGCTCTCTAGCCCAAGATTCACTGCGAAGGAGCAAGCTAAAGGCTTCCGAAAGATAGTAGAGCTAGGCAAGGTCTTCTGTGAGTGAACGAGATGAGGCAGTGTTGTTCCGGTGCTTTCTTATGAGGATCGAGGCTGTGTTGTACCACCTGGGTAGGTGCTTTCTTCGCGAGTATGTCTGTTGATTGCGCAGTGTCCTATCTGCTCAAGTCAAGCTTTCCTGCAGGCGAGACAGATGCCGATTCTACCTCTGTCAACTACCTCTTTCTTTTCGATTTTCTCACTCTTTTTTCCATCAACGATTGCCACGTGAAAGCTCTAAGTCAAGAAGTCAAGCCAGCAAGAAAGCGAGAAGGTACGGTTTCATCATCCTAAGCTACCTCACCTCACTAAGTCCAGTCTATGCCCCCGGATAGAGACAGGGTGAATGCTTTGGTCATACTAGATGACGAGGCTTACCGAAATACCTTTGCCGTAACTCAGAGAAGGCCGCTCAAGCAGAATCCGAATACGACTCTCGCTAAACAAGAGCTCTTTACTGCTAAGCTGATCACAACTTCAACAACAGCAAGAAGACGACTATACTAGCCCGCTGAAAGCTTTGAACATTCTCCTTTCTCGGGTTCCTAGCCGGTTCTAGGGTTCGAGAGAGAAATTCCTACTATAAAAGGAAGAAGGTAATCCAATTAGTAGAATGCTGCTTTCTATCGGTTGTTCACATTCAAGCATGAGTTAGTTCAGAGTCGGCAAGGGGAATCAGAGAAAGGGCTGTTTAGTCAACAATCATGACCGTGGGAACATTTGTTCGCTTTATAGGTACCCCCGAATCTACTAGTCATCGCCTTTGAGCTGGGAAAAGCATTTACCTGGAGTTGGCTATTCCTTCTTCAGCAAAGGAAAGATGCCTTGATACCAAGACTAGCTGCGTCTTTTTCGACTAGTGAGTTGTTGCCGTCACTGAACTCGGGCACTGAAAGACCTTTCGAACTATAGTGGATCAAATAGCTGCTTATTCTTCGGTAAGGAAGGCTGTTCGCCAGGTAAGGCCTTGGACTGCTTGTTCGTAAGTCAGTACAGCACTAGCACAGATGCTTTTCATAGCCAAGAAAGGAATTCCTTTGAATGAAAGGGAACGAGTGGAGTGCAGTGACCGTACCCGAGATAGATCTGAACCGACGGTTGCGGAGAATAGGTGCAACGGGGAATCATGGGAATAACGAGAGGGTACGTAGGGAACATGGCTGACCAAGCTCCTTTTTCTAACGATTGAAAAAAGAAAGAGGACGGTGTTCTTCCCAACTGCTCCAATAAACGTGCCTACACCCCATCCCGTCTGGAGAATGATATGATTGACCGAGAGTACTTATGAAACCCGGCACTGAACTAAGGGTTTGATCTGCGGCCTCCTGAACTGTTCGCATCGCTCTCTTCGGTTCAAGCGATATAATTACAGTTCAGATCGACTTCCTAGCGTACGGAATACGGAATGGATTCCAAAGCCCTCTGTTTTAGCTTAGACTAACGGCACCGATTCCTAGTGCTATAACAGAAACTGCCCTTAACGCGCAAATCAAAGCCCTCACAACACTCGATACCTGCTCCCGCTTATAGATTAGGGTGAGTCACTCAAGTCCCTTGTCACTCGTCCCTCTTTTACGTTTACGAAAATACCGGGCTTTATGCTTTTTTCGGAAACGAAACTAAAGTAGCTCGTCAACCTAAAAACAGAGGACTTCCCTCACTACGAAAGGTGTCCCGTGGATGGCGTACTGATATATCTCCTATTCGTTCTGGATCCAGCTGAAAAAGCCCTTTGCTTTATATTAGCGCTAACGCGCCCCTACAATTGAAAAGACATTCTAGCACTCCTTTTATAATATAAGAAATTGCATGGCTTCGGTTGGTCACTTGCGGGAAATGAAGTCTTTGATGCGCGAGAAAGGGGGCTGCCTTCGCAAGGCTTGCTTGAAAGTCCCAACTGAAAGAACGGTTAATAATTAGTAGTTGCCCCGGCTCTCCCTGCCTGCGCTTTGGTTCTCATGCCTCGTTTTGTTGACGTCGTGCGTAGGATAAATGATTTGCACCGGATAAGCATTTGTTACAGTCGCGAAATACGGGCTTTTGTAAAAGTTTTCATTTTCTTAGCTAAAGGTAGATCAGAAAATGCCATTGTCCTATGGCTGCACTCAACTTTGAACTGGACTAAACGAAGACAAAGTGAAGTCGAAGAGCAAAGTGTAGTCTAAACAATTTCATAATTCTTGTTTTTACTTTCTAAACAATGGTTAGGCGGAAAGGGTACCCTTAGACCATAAGCCAGTGAAAAAGAAAACCTAGCTAGCCTATAAGCTTCCCTCTCCGATCATTGCTTGACTCGCCATAACCCTTACACCACACCGCCCCTCGTCTTCAAGCTACGGCTACCTGCATGAAAGCCAACCGCTACAATCCTGCTGCAATAAGAACTCGTTATTTTAGCTTGGAAGGACAATAGACTGCCATATCCCATATCTTTTTATTGGATGAAGGGGTCTGTGAGAGCCCTTTCTCTAACTTCGATGCGCCCGCCTCTTTCTTCTCGGAATCCTACGTACCAATGTTGCAACAACCAGCTCTTCCCCAATCAACTCAAGGTATGCAGGTATCTTTTGCTCCACCACCTCAGGCAACCTTACCACAGTCTCAGCGGGTTCGCCCGTCTCCACCAAATCAAGGCCAACATGGCTATATGCCAAGGCAAAGGCCTATTCAACCGCCTAGGCAGTTCACTCAGCTTAACCAACCCATGAGTTTGATTTTACCGCTCCGTGTTCTTTGATTTTTGAAGCCTCTCGAAGACTAATCGGGGGGACTTCTATGTGATTGACCCTTGTCCTGGATTTGACTACTATGTCATCCACATAGTCTATACATCATCTCATGGAAGATGGCCGTCATAGCCCTCTGGTAGGTTGCTCCGGCATTCTTTAGGCCGAGCCAAATGGCATGACCTTTGCACAGAAGGTTTCCCGCCCGTGATGAAGGAAGTCTTCTTTTGGTCTTTCTCGGCCAACCGTCTTTGGTTGTATCCTGATAAACCGTCCATAAATGACAGCGTTTTGTACCCCGACATCTCAATTTGGGAGTGGGAAATCGTCCTTGGGACAGGCTTTATTTAGTTTAGCTTTCTAAAAGAAAAGTCCTTCCCATCCTTTTTCGGTACGGGGACGGTTAGAGATCCAATCAGAATAATCCAAGGTCCTAATTCAGCGGGCCGCTTTTTCATTTTTTTTTCATGAGTTTGTTGACGTAAGTTACTAGGGAGAGGGTAAATCGTTTCCTTCTTTCGCTATTAGTTGATCTAAAGGCTTTTATGGTTATAGATTGCACTAGACTAGAAAGGACAACAAACACACAACTCAACACAACATTACAAAGTGAACTAACAACATATTAAGTTAACAAAAGACATAGAACAACATTAAAGATAACAATGAAAAGTGCTGTGAACAGAAAATTCTGCCAAACACAACAAAGACACTTAGCACAAACACAACAAAGACACTTAGCATAGGAGTCTATCTCCAGTAAGCATAGGAGTAGATCTCCACCAAACAAAGAAAGATAAAGCCATGCATTAAAACACAATACTTTGCGTTTACAGACACTTATTTCAATCTTCTAGAAAGAGTCGGCGGACTCTTCTATTCTAGTCTCCCCCGGCACCGAGGGTGGCGGCCCGAACAATTCAGTCTTTTTCTTCCTCGAGGAGGGCCCTCTTTTGGTTTTCGAGACTTCGAATTCGGTCCCGTAAAAATTGCATCCTTCTGCCTACGTCCTCAGGATCGAGAGCAGGCGGATGCTCCCAGAACAGACCAAGCATTTGCTCACATTGGAGCTTCCGCTGTTCCACTTGACGGATTTCAGTCTGAATTGTTGCGAGTCTTCCGGCAATGATATCCATTAAGTCTTACTGAAAGTCTTTCTTTCTGACTTCTACCTCTCTCTTTGAAAATATAGACTGAAAGAAGCTTCTATTTATAGGCCTTGGAGGCGCTTAACTCTTTCTTATTATTAGTAATAATTGTTGTCTTAGTTTCATAACATGTTTCAACCCCGGCTTTTCATGAATATGTAAGCAGATCCACTCGATTTTAGTGTGCTGAATAATTCTCTTCGTACGGATTGGAGTACGAAAGGCCCTGCCCAAAAAGGGAATCAAATAGTCCTTTGTTTTTTTCGGGTATCGCCACGCGGCTTAATTCCGATCACTCCCTCAGGAATAGGAGGCAATAATAGAGAAAATAGAGGCAATAATAGAGGAAATAGAGGCAATAATAGAGGAATAGGAGGCAATAATAGAACGCACATCAGAGAGTACTGCCCTTTCTCGTCTAATAAGTCAGGTTTCCAAAGCCCCTTTCTTAAGAGATAGAGCACTCCTTACTCGACAGCTCAAAGCTGACCAGTACAAAACCATGTGATCTGTCCTCGTTTACGTACCCTACTGGCACTATTTAGCCCTGCCTACTCCTCTTTCATTGGCCTCTACTTGTCTTTTTTTTGATTGGTGGATTTGTACCCAGGTACATCATGACCTCCCCTCGGCCAATCCTCACTCGACAGCTCCGTCCTTTCTTAGGTGAGCTACGTGAGACCGAAGCTAGCTCTCTTGATTAGATTTCCCCGGAAAGACGGAAAAGCCCCTTTCCAGCTCACTCTGTTAGTCCACTAAGACCGGTATAGAATAAGTCAGTACAGCACTAGCAATAGCTTTTTCAGTACAATGAGTCCCCTTCTCCACGACAACTCAATTTGTCCGGTAAACTACTAGGGGCTCCCCATGATTTAGTAAAAGGGAGGGGAGATTTGCTCCTCATCCGGGGGTTCATTTCATTCATTATGAACTCAAAAAGGTCTTAAAAACTTCATAGAATTCAGGATCGGCCATTTCATTTGTGCTTTCAGCAAGTAGGCGACGCGAATCTATTTCTATGCTTCAATCGGATACCAATTGCTTGGATGCGTTTGAAGCCTCGAGATGACTTGCAGAAAAAAAGCTTTCTAGGTTTGTCTTCTGTCTCCGTAATAAATGGTCCATTTATTGATGGGCGAACGACGGGGATTGAACCCGCGCGTGGTGGATTCACAATCCACTGCCTTGATCCACTTGGCTACATCCGCCCCTACCCCCGCACAGGTTTCAGTCTCTATCTACGATCAGACCCTTTCTGAACTCCCCTATGACCGCTATCAAAGAGAAGCTTTTTCTTATACTATAGTTGCAAGTCTATTGTTCTCTTTCCGAATTAGGTGAAACAAAGCTTCAAACAAAGAGGTTGGGCTGTTCACTTCATTGATTTGACTTCACTTTACT